TTAGAAAATATATTTTTTTACCATTTTACATAATAGTCAAAAATATTGGACGTATCCTATTATTGCAAATTCCCGAATGGTCTGAAGATCTACAGGAATGGAATCGAGAAATGCATATTAAATGTACCTATAATGGTGTTCAATTATCAGAAACCGAATTTCCAAAAAATTGGTTGACAGATGGTATTCAGATAAAAATCCTATTTCCTTTTTGTCTGAAACCTTGGCACAGATCTAAACTAGGATTTTCTGATAGATATTTAAAGAAAAAACAAAACGCATCTTTTTATTTTTTAACAGTTTGGGGAATGGAAACTAACCTCCCCTTTGGTTCTCCCCGAAAAGGATCTTCCCTTTTTGACTTTTTTGACCCTGTTATTAGGGAACTGGAAAAAAAACTTGTAAAATGCAAAAATGTATATTTTCTAACTTTAAAAATTTTAAAGGAAAAAACAAAATTGTTTCTAACAATTTCAAAAGAAACAAAAACATGGTTTGTCGAAAATTTTTTATTTATAAAAAGACTAATAAAAGAACTTTCCAAAGTAAATATAATTCTATTATTGGGATTAAGAAAAGTATATGAGTCGAATGAAAGTACAGCCGAAAAAGATTCTATAATAAGCAATGAGATAATTAATGAATCCTTTAATCAAATTGAATTTCCACATTGGACAAATTCTTCACTAACAGAAAAAAAAAAGAAGAATATCACTGATAGAACAAGCACAATCAGAAATCAAATAGAAAGAATTACAAAAGCGAAAACAAAAATAAACCCGGTAATCTATATTAGTCCTGACAAAAGAAGTTCTAGCTATAATACGGAGAGATTCGAATTTTCCAAATCGTTTTGGAAAGTATTAAAAAAACAAAATGACCGATTAGTCTCGAAATTCGATTCTTTTATAAAAAATTTCGTCGAAAAAATATACATAGATATTTTTTTATTTATCATTAATATTCCCAGAATCAATACACAATCTTTTTTTGAATCAAAAAAAAAAATTAGGGATACGGCCATTAATATTAATGAAACAAATTACGAAAGAATTAATAAACAAAACCACAATACAATTGAATTTATTTCAAGTATAAAAAAATCAATTGCTAATATTAACAATAAGACAAATTCACATCTTTTTTGTGATTTATCCTATTTGTCCCAAGCATATGTTTTTTATAAATTATCACAAACTCAAGCTATTAACTTTAACTTGTATAAATTAAGGTCTGTTTTTCACTATCGCGAGACATATTTTTTTCTTAAGAATGAAATAAAACACTTTTTCGCAAGACAAAGATTAATTGATTCTGAATTAAATTCTAAAAAATTTACGAATTATCCAATGGATCAATGGAAAGGGTGGTTAAAAGAACATTATCAATATGATTTATCCAAAATTAGGTGGTCTAAATTGATATCAGTAAAATGGCGAAATAGAATTAAGCAACATAAGATGATTCAAAATCCAAATTACAAATCGAATTTATATGAAAAAGATCCATTAATTCATTCCAAAAAACAAAAAGATTCCAAAGTATATTTATTATTCATATTGAATCAAAAAGAGAATTTTCAAAAAAACTCTCGATATGACCTTTTGTCATATAAATATATTAATTATGAAAATAGGGGAAACTCATTTATTTATGAATCACCATTTGAACGAAAGGTAAATAAGACCCCAGAATTTTTTTCTAATTCTAACACACATAAACACAACCCTTTTGATAGAGTAGAAAATACTCCTATCAATCATTATCTGGAAAGGAGCGATATTAGATATAGAAAAAATGATTATGATAGAAAATATTTTAATTGGAAAATTATCCATTTTTATCTTATAAAAAAAGTGGATATTGAGACTTGGGTCAAGATGAATACCAGGAGTAATCAAAATAATAAAATTGATAATAAGAATTATCAAATAAGTGATAAAAACGGCCTTTTTTATCTTACACATTTGAAAAATAAAAATTCCAATCCGAAAATAAACTCTCGAAGTCAAAAACCTCCTTTTTTGGATTGGATGGGAATGAATGACGAAATACTAAATCGCCCCATTTCAGATTTGGAACTTTGGTTCTTTCCAGAATTCCTACTACTATATAATCTATATAAAACAAAACCATGGGTTATCCCAAGCAAAGTATTTATTTGCAATTTAAATCTAAATGAAAATGTTGTTAGTGAAAATAAAAACATCACTGGAAAAGAATGTGTTATATCATCAAATAAAAACATAAAGAATAAAAAGCTAAATCAAAAAGAAAAGGAACTAGCCGCAAGACGAGGAGATCGTAGATCAGACGCACAAAAAAATCAAGGGAATCTTGGAGCCTCTCTCCCAAGAAAACAAAAAAAGCAGAGTGAAGAAGGTTATGCAGTATCAGAACTAAAAAAGGGTAAAAAGAAAAAACAATACAAAAAACAATACAAAAGTAAGACAGAAGCAGAACTAGATTTATTTCTGAAACGTTATCTTCTCTTTCAATTACGGTGGGGCAATGCTTTAAATCAAAGAATGATCAATAATGTCAAAATATATTGTCTCTTGCTTAGACTGAAAAATCCAAGAAAAATTACTATATCTTCGATTCAAAGAAGAGAAATGAGTTTGGATATAATGCTGATTCAAAAGAATTTGAGTCTTGTAGAATTGATCAAAAGGGGAGTATTAGTTATCGAACCCGCCCGTCTGTCTGTAAAAAATGATGGGCAATTTCTTATGTATAAAACTTTAGGTATTTCGTTGGTTCATACAAGTAAGCAGCAACCTAATCAAGGATACCGAGAAGAAGACTATGTTGATACAAATCATTTGGATTTACTTGTTCCTGAAAATATTTTATTGTCCAGACGTCGTAGAGAGTTCAGAATTCTAATTTGTTTCAATTCAAAGACTAAAAAAAATAGGAATCTTGTTGATATACCTTCATTATTTTGGCCCAAGAACAACTGTAGTCAATTGTTGGACAAAGAGAAAGATCTTGATAAAGATAAAAATGAATTAATTAACTTAAAGTTTTTTCTTTGGCCTAATTATCGATTAGAAGATTTAGCTTGTCTGAATCGCTATTGGTTTGATACCACTAATGGTAGCCGTTTCAGTATTTTAAGGATACAGATATACCCGTGGTTGAAAAGTCATTAATAGTACATTTTTCGTATATATGCTCTAGGATAGAGGATATATAAAAAGAAACGGATTCAAACATCACCTGTCTTACATTCCATTCAACTATAGATACTAAAACCAATAACGTGTCAATTAGACCTAGAAATATATTATCAAAAGCTTATTTATTTTTGGGCTAAATTATGTCCTTTTCTGAATGGAAAAATGTACCACATTTATGTATTCCTCTATCTGAATCAACTTAAATTTTAAACTGGATTGATTAATATGAATTGATAAACGTAGGAGTTAATAAAGAAATTCACGCATATACTGCATTAAAATTAATAACATTATTATTACTCATTGGTAAAATACATATCTGTAAGGTGCGAAGGGAGAATTTTTTATGCTAAAAAATACACTCATTTCGGAAGACGAAAACCGAGGTTCTGTTGAATTTCAAGTATTCTGGTTTACTAATAAGATCCAGAGACTTACTTCACATTTGGAACTGCACAAAAAAGACTACTTATCTCAGAGAGGTTTACGAAAAATATTGGGAAAACGTCAACGACTGTTGGCTTATTTGGCAAAAAAAAATACAGTACGTTATAAAGAATTAATTGGTAAGTTGAATATTCGAGAAATAAAAACTCGTTAATTGCAAAAGCCGCTGACTTTTAATTTTTAGTACTTAGTTTATTTGGTTAAATTTTTGAATTTTGATTAATTTCTTTTAACTTTCAACAATTTATGGAAGAATGAATCGTTAAAAAACTTATGAATGTAACAGCTACAAGAAAAGACTTAATGAGAGTCAATATGGGACCTCAACACCCATCAATGCATGGTGTTCTTCGACTCATCGTTACTCTAGACGGCGAAGATGTTGTTGATTGTGAACCAATATTAGGTTATTTACACAGAGGGATGGAGAAAATTGCTGAAAATCGAACAATTATACAATATTTGCCCTATGTAACTCGCTGGGATTATTTAGCTACTATGTTCACAGAAGCAATAACCGTAAATGGGCCTGAACAATTAGGCAATATTCAAGTACCTAAACGAGCTAGTTATATCCGAGTCATTATGTTGGAGTTGAGTCGGATAGCTTCCCATTTGTTATGGCTTGGCCCTTTTATGGCAGATATTGGCGCACAAACGCCTTTCTTCTATATTTTTCGAGAAAGAGAATTGATATATGACCTATTCGAAGCTGCTACCGGTATGCGAATGATGCATAATTTTTTTCGTATCGGAGGAGTAGCTGCTGATCTTCCTTATGGATGGATAGATAAATGTTTGGATTTTTGCGATTACTTTTTAACAGGGGTTACTGAATATCAAAAGCTTATTACACGTAATCCTATTTTTTTAAAACGAGTTGAGGGCGTAGGGGTTGTTGCCGGGGAAGAAGCACTAAATTGGGGTTTATCGGGACCAATGCTACGAGCTTCCGGAATACAATGGGATCTTCGTAAAGTTGATCATTATGAGTGTTACTATGAATTGGATTGGGAAGTTCAATGGCAAAAAGAGGGCGATTCGTTAGCTCGTTATTTAGTGCGAATCGGCGAAATGATAGAATCCGTAAAAATTATACAACAGGCTCTGGAAGGAATTCCGGGGGGACCATATGAAAATTTGGAAATCCGCCGCTTTGATAGAGTAAAAGATCCCGAATGGAATGATTTTGAATATCGGTTTATTAGTAAAAAACCTTCTCCAGCCTTTGAATTATCTAAACAAGAACTTTATGTTAGAGTCGAAGCCCCAAAGGGCGAATTGGGAATTTTTTTGATAGGAGATCCAGGCGTTTTTCCATGGAGATGGAAAATTCGTCCACCGGGATTTATCAATTTGCAAATTCTTCCTCAGTTAGTTAAAAGAATGAAATTGGCTGATATTATGACAATACTAGGTAGTATAGATATCATTATGGGAGAAGTTGATCGTTAAAATGATTAAAATGATAATGGATACAACTGAAATACAAGCTATTAATCCCTTTTCCAGATTGGAATCCTTAAAAGCGATCTATGGGATCCTATGGATACTTGTCCCTATTTTTGGTCTTGTATTAGGAATTACAATAGGTGTACTGGTGATTGTTTGGTTAGAACGAGAGATATCTGCAGGGATACAACAACGTATCGGACCTGAATACGCTGGCCCTTTAGGAATTCTTCAAGCGCTAGCGGATGGTGTAAAACTACTTTTCAAAGAAAATCTTCTTCCATCTAGGGGAGATCCCCGTTTATTCAGTATCGGACCATCCATAGCAGTCATATCCATTTTACTAAGCTATTCAGTAATTCCGTTTGGCTATCACTTTGTTCTATCGGATCTTACTATTGGTGTTTTTTTATGGATCGCCATTTCAAGCGTTGCTCCTGTTGGACTTCTTATGTCGGGATATGGCTCAAATAATAAATATTCCTTTTTAGGTGGTCTAAGGGCTACTGCTCAATCAATTAGTTATGAAATACCATTAACTCTGTGTGTATTATCAATATCTCTACGTGTGATTCGCTGAGACACAAAATTTCCTCTCTATTTTTTTCTTATATAAATGTCCATTTTTCATTATTTTTTTTTGTTGATGGCTTAAAGCAGATAGTTATATGGGTGAGCAAAAACGGCTTAAAAATTTGCAGTAAAAAAGGTTAAGTCTCATTTCCTACGTACAAGGATTAATTAAACATAAATTAAACATAAGCAGTAGAGACTGTTTACCCCAAGATTCGCTACTTAGGCATGATGACTTGAAGCGGGTTCAAAAGACCAACTCCACGGTATTTATATTTTAGTATCTATTACGACAGGTTTATTAACATATTAACATAAGGGTAGGTTGAACAAAAACGAGTGGATGATTAGGAAGACTAAAATACACAAAGGATTCGTAAAGAGTTGGTAATGTAGATTTGGTAAGTTACCCAAAAGGTGATTTCTGTATCTAAAAAGAAATTTGATTGGGGCTTTAGGTTGGTAGAAACACTCAGGAAGTATTCCCCACAATTTCGATCCAAAGTATGCTCCTATTCACTGATTAAGTAAATAACTATCACGAACGAGATAATCTTTTATTTTGGTTAAAGTTAAAGCCCCTTTTATTTTATGAGTTATGAAGAAAGGAGAATAGGAACGGAATAAAAAAGAAGAATTACAAAAAAGGGAGTCTTTTTTTCATTCTTTTTCATATATATATTTTTTTTGAGTTCTAAAGAGAGAACTCTTTTCACGAGTTCTGAATTAGAATGTAAGGTCTAATTCTTTTTCGTAAATTGAAAAAAAAAAAATAGGTTGAAATATCTATGCACTATTGTTATAAAAATATTCTAAACAGTCTTTTATTCAAAGATCAGATTATTGATCAACAAAAAAATGACATTTTACATTTTTATGATTAAAAAAAGATAAGATCAATTCAGAAGCGATTTTTTAATATTTTATTAAATTTAACTATTTTAAATATATAAAATTTAATTTAATATTTAATTTAATATATAAAATATATATATATTTATATATATTTATATATTTAAGTAGAGCAAACAGAATTTCGTTGGTATAATTCGGAACCTTAAAATAAGTATCCTCCAAAAAAATATCAAGATAAATAATAACGAGATACCCTTACCTTAAATTTATTTGTGACCTCTGAGGAGCCGTATGAGGTGAAAATCTCATGTACGGTTCTGTAATAGCGATGTGAACATTGGTGTTATCATCGACTATGATTATCTAATAGTCCAAGTACAGTTGATATAGTTGAAGCCCAATCAAAATATGGTTTTTGGGGGTGGAATTTATGGCGTCAACCTATAGGGTTTATCATTTTTTTAAGTTCTTCACTAGCCGAGTGTGAGAGATTACCTTTTGATTTACCAGAAGCAGAAGAAGAATTAGTAGCGGGTTATCAAACGGAATATTCGGGTATCAAATTTGGTTTATTTTACGTTGCTTCGTATCTAAATCTACTAGTTTCTTCATTATTTGTAACAGTTCTTTACTTAGGAGGTTGGAATCTTTCTATCGCATACGAATTCATTCCTAAGCTTTTTGATATCAATAAAGCGGGTAAAGTCTTTGTAACAATAATTGGTATACTTATTACATTAGCTAAAACTTATTTGTTCTTGTTTATTCCTATTGCAACAAGATGGACTTTACCAAGGCTACGAATGGACCAACTATTAAGTCTTGGGTGGAAATTTCTTTTACCTATTTCGTTAGGTAATTTATTATTAACAACTTCGTTTCAACTTCTTTCACTGTAAAATACTACAATATTCTGTATTCACGACTTGTCTCAAACAAGAGAAAGAAACAAGCATAAAAACTTTTTATTTTATTTATCTATATTCACGACATGTTTTCTATGGTAACTGAGTTCATAAATTATGGTCAACAAACAGTACGAGCTGCCAGGTACATTGGTCAAGGTTTCATGATTGCCCTATCTCATGCCAATCGTTTACCTATAACTATTCAATATCCCTACGAAAAGTTGATCACACCTGAGCGTTTCCGAGGCCGAATCAATTTTGAATTTGATAAATGCATTGCTTGTGAAGTATGTGTTCGTGTATGTCCTATAGATCTACCCGTTGTTGATTGGAAATTGGAAACTGATATTCGAAAGAAACGATTGTTTAATTACAGTATTGATTTTGGAATCTGTATATTTTGTGGTAATTGTGTTGAGTATTGTCCAACAAATTGTTTATCAATGACTGAAGAATATGAACTTTCTGCTTATGATCGTCATGAGTTGAATTACAATCAAATTTCGTTAGGTCGGTTACCGACATCAGTAAGTGACGATTACACAATTCGAACAATTTCGAATTTACCTAAAATAAAAAATGGATAAAACCAATTCATTGATTCAAAAAAAAAAACTAAAAAATAAATAAGGTCTCATTTGGATCTAAAAGAATAATTTCATCAAGCCAAACTTTTAATCAGTTGTTTAAAAGTTTCTGGATAGAAAATTTGTTCCTTTATCTATATTTCTATATTAGAGTAAAGTATTCTTTAGGATATTAAATGAGAGTACTCCAATAACACTATCTACAGCAACTCATATTGCATTTACTTAAAAGAAGTTTCATAAAAAAAAGTAGTCACTTCTTTTTTCCTGCTACGGTCAATAAAGTCATGAAATATTTCAATTTATATATTTTTTTTAATGAATTTATCTGGACCAATACATGGTTTTCTTTTAGTCTTTCTAGGATCGGGTCTAATTTTAGGAGGTCAGGGAGTGGTATTACTTTCCAATCCAATTTATTCTGCCTTTTCGCTGGGATTAGTTCTTGTTTGTATATCTTTATTATATCTTCTATTGAACTCCTACTTTGTAGCTGCTGCGCAGTTACTCATTTACGTAGGAGCTATCAATGTTTTAATCATTTTTGCTGTGATGTTCATGAACGGTTCAGAATATTCCAAAGAGGAAAATCTTTGGAATATTGGCGATGCAATTACCTCGATAGTTTGTACAACTCTTTTTATTTCACTAATTAGTACTATTCTAGATATGTCATGGGACGCTATTATTTGGACTACAAAATCAAACCAGATTCTAGAGCAAGATTTGATAACTAATAATCAACAAATTGGGGTTCATTTATCAACAGATTTTTTTCTTCCATTTGAACTTGTTTCAATAATTCTTTTAGTTGCTTTAATAGGTGCAATTCGTGTAGCCCGTCAATAGTAAATAAGCAATTCACGTATCGACTACTTGTTATATGTGATTCAATCGATTCGATTGAATTGGTGTTTAGATTGAACTGAATAAGATTGATAAGGAGTTGGTTAATGATGCTCGAACATATACTTGTGTTGAGTGCTTATTTATTTTCTATTGGGATCTATGGATTGATCACAAGTCGAAATATGGTTAGAGCTCTTATGTGTCTTGAACTTATATTGAATGCAGTTAATATCAATTTTGTAACATTTTCTAATTTTTTTGATAATCGTCAATTAAAGGGGGACATTTTCACAATTTTTGTTATAGCTATTGCAGCCGCTGAAGCAGCTATTGGACTGGCTATTGTTTCATTAATTTATCGTAACCGAAAATCGACTCGTATTAATCAATCGAATTTGTTGAATAATTAGATGAATTCCGATAGTCATAAGGTAATTCTAATTAGTAAGGTAATTCTAATTAGTATATTTGCTACATTAAGGTATGATAGTGTTTACAAAAACCTAAGAAATCAAAGTATCTTGGACTCTTGTTATAAATCAATCCAGTTATAAATCAATCCAGAAGTACATTGATTAGAAAAATTCTGATAACTTTTTGATTCGTCTGGTATCTAATATAGGGTTTATTTATAAGCTTACTAGGTCGAAAATTTCTGACATTCAAAATGTATAGATTCAATGTCACATTCAGTAAAGATTTATGATACGTGTATAGGCTGTACTCAATGTGTCCGAGCCTGCCCCACCGATGTATTAGAAATGATACTCTGGGACGGGTGTAAAGCTAAACAAATTGCTTCTGCTCCAAGAACAGAAGACTGCGTTGGTTGTAAAAGATGTGAATCGGCCTGTCCAACCGAGTTCTTGAGCGTTCGAGTTTACTTATCTCATGAAACAACGCGCAGTATGGGTCTAGCTTATTGATACATGCGAGAAAATTTTACTTGAATCTAGTTGAATTTATTTGATTTTTTTACCGACAAACTCGTGCTCAAACTAGTTTGAGCACGAGTTTGTCTGGTCCAAGTGTATCTTGTATTTACCACGAATTTTTTTACTTGGTTAACAACAATTGTAATTTTGCCAATATTTGGTGGTTCCTTAATCTTTTTTCTTCCCCATAGAGGCAATAAGGTCATTCGTCAGTATACAATATTTATATGTATCCTCGAACTTCTTCTAACGACTTATACATTCTGTTATCATTGCCAAATAGATAACCCATTAATCCAACTAGCAGAGGATTATAAATGGATACAGTTTTTTGATTTCGATTGGAGATTAGGAATAGACGGACTTTCTATAGGACTTATTTTACTAACGGGATTTATCACTACCTTAGCAACTTTAGCAGCTTGGCCAGTTACTCGAGATTCTCGATTATTTCATTTCCTGATGTTAGCAATGTACAGTGGTCAAATAGGATCATTTTCTTGTCGGGACCTTTTACTTTTTTTCATCATGTGGGAGTTAGAATTAATTCCCGTTTATATACTTCTATCTATGTGGGGAGGAAAAAAACGTCTGTACTCAGCTACAAAATTTATTTTGTACACAGCGGGGGGTTCTGTTTTTCTCTTAATGGGAGTTTTGGGTATTGCTTTATATGGTTCCAATGAACCAACATTAAATTTTGAAACGTTAACTAATCAGTCATATCCGGTAGCCTTGGAAATAATATTCTATATTGGATTTTTTATTGCTTTTGCTGTCAAATCGCCGATTATACCCCTACACACATGGTTACCAGATACACACGGAGAAGCACATTACAGTACTTGTATGCTTCTGGCCGGAATCTTATTAAAAATGGGAGCATATGGGTTGGTGCGGATCAATATGGAATTATTATCTCACGCCCATTCTCTATTTTCGCCGTGTTTAGTAATAATAGGTACAATGCAAATAATCTATGCAGCTTCAACATCCCTTGGTCAACGGAATTTAAAAAAAAGAATAGCCTATTCTTCCGTCTCTCATATGGGTTTCATAATTATAGGCATCGGATCTATAACCGATACAGGACTCAATGGAGCTCTTTTGCAAATAATATCACATGGATTTATTGGTGCTGCACTTTTTTTCTTGGCAGGTACCACTTATGATAGACTACGCCTTGTTTACCTTGACCAAATGGGCGGAATAGCTATTCGAATGCCAAAAATATTCACGATGTTCAGTAGCTTTTCCATGGCTTCCCTTGCATTACCGGGGATGAGTGGTTTTGTTGCGGAATTAATAGTATTTTTTGGAATAATTACCAGTCAAAAATTTCTTTTAATGCCAAAAATACTAATTACTTTTGTAATGGCAATTGGAATGATATTAACTCCTATTTATTCATTATCTATGTCACGACAAATTTTCTATGGATACAAGTTCTTTAATATTCAAAATTGTTCTTTTGTTGATTCTGGACCGCGCGAGTTATTTCTTTCGATTTCGCTCTTTTTACCCATACTAGGTATTGGTATATACCCTGATTTTCTTTTTTCACTATTGGTTGACAAGGTTGAAGTTATTCTATCTAATTCTTTTTTATAAATAGTTTTTATAACTAAAACAAAAAGCCTATGATTTTTAAATCGTTCATTTTAGAGTGAAAAAGTTCTAGAATGAAAAAAGCAAATTTTGCTCGTCAATTTATCAATTTATAAGTAAAGTGAAAAAAAAATGAATTTTAACCCAATATGGGCAATGCGCACGAACCGTGTGAATCAAATATTTTATTTGATTCACACGGTTCGCATAAAGTTTTATAGTATATATACGCCATACTCAGTCGGATTCGAAAGATCTTTTCTTGAATTCAGTTAGAAAATGAACCATAACTATGTAACCCTATTCCTAATAAATTGACCCCAAAATAGCAAATCCAAATTATAAGAAAGCCTATAAATGCTACAATTGCTGAGTTGGAACCCTGCATATTTCTAGTTGTTCGGGTATGTAAATAAATTGCGAATATGGTCCAAGTAATAAATGCCCAAGTTTCTTTTGGGTCCCAATTCCAATATGATCCCCATGCTTCGTTAGCCCACACTGCGCCTGAAAGAATACCTATGGTTAAAAATAGAAACCCTAGACTAATAACCCGATAACTCCAACAATCCAATTGTTGAATCAATTGACACTTGTAATAATTCTTAGCAGAAAAAAAAGAAGTATTTGGGAAAAGATTCGTTCTTTCATTCATGTATTTGATTTCACCAATGAAAAAATATTCATTTAATAATAATAAAAGATTACTTTTCCAAAAAATTGTTCCATTTTTTCTCAATGTAATGACTAGAAGTGCGATTGACAATAGTGATCCGCATAAAAGAGATGCATAGCCCAATATCATCATAGTTACGTGCATTATTAACCACTCAGATTGAAGAGCGGGTACTAATATTGAAGATTGGTCTATTTCAGTTAAAAGACCTGAAGTAACAAAGCCTTGAGTCAACAGAACACTTGAACCGGTTATTGTACTTAAATAATTTTTATTTTTTTTAAAAAAAGGAACTATATGAATAAGCGAAAAACTCCACGAAAGAAAGATTAATGATTCCGATAAATCGCTTAGTGGAAAATGTCCCGAATAAACCCAACGCATAACTAATAATCCTGTTAGACAAAAAAAGGTAACTATCATCC